CCCTAAAATTCTAGGAATTCGTTGAGAGTTAGAATAGATTCGTAGACCAGGCCTACTGATCCGTTTTAAATTAAAAATAGTTGGATACATTCCTTTTCTATTCCTTCTATGTCGTAGGGTTACAACCAAAAAATATTTGTTGTTTTCCTGATGTTTTCTCACGTTTTCAAGAAAACCCTCTCGTAAAAGCATTTTAACAATGTTTTCCGTGATGTTAGTAGATTCTATTTGAACCGTCCCTTTTCTATTCATGTCAGCATTTCGTATAGAGATTATTCTATCAGCAATAGTGTCTCTACTCATGATAAATTTTAATTTTTGTTACCTCCACGTTTTTGATCTAATCAACATGCTTTTTTTGACTTTTTTCATTTTTATGTAATAAAAAAATATTCAATAACAATAAGAATGTTTAAGAATGTTTAAAAATGTTTGATATGAAATTATTAAATAATATAAACAATAAAATAATGAAAATTATTTTATTTTCAAATATTTTAAATAAATAACGAGATACGCGTCATAAAAAATTTGATTCACTAAGTTTAAGTTATCTATCTCATTCAATAACTAAGTAGACGAGTAGGACTCTACTCTATTAAGTCGGATGTGATACTATAATACTTCAGGCGATAATGAAATTATTTTAGTAAAATTTAACTGTCTCAATTCTCGGGCAATCGCGCCGAAAACTCGAGTTCCTTTTGGATTTCCTTCTTGATCAATAACAACTGCTGCATTGTCATCATATCGTATTATCATGCCGTTGTCGCGTTTAAGTTCTTTACAAGTACGAACAATTACAGCTCTAATCACTTCTGATCTTTCTAGAGATGTGTTTGGTAATGCATCCTTGATCACAGCGACAATAATGTCGCCAATATGAGCATATTGGCGATTACTAGCTCCTATGATTCGAATACACATCAATTCTCGAGCCCCGCTGTTATCCGCGACATTTAAATGGGTTTGAGCTTGAATCATATCATTTTTGAATCGGTTCTTTCAATGCAAAGAGAAAGTTGAAGTAAAAAAAAAGAAATATTCTTGTTCAAATTCAAAATAAAACAAATCCACAATTCTTTTTTTATCTCTAAGACTTTTTTCCGTCGGTTCTACCTGCCTAACCTGACATAATAAATTGAGTTCGTATAGGCATTTTGGACGCCGCTATTGAAATAGCCTTTCGGGCTATATTTTCTCCAACTTCACCCATTTCATAAAGTATTCTACCTGGTTTAACGACAGCTACCCAATATTCGGGGGATCCCTTCCCCGACCCCATACGTGTTTCCGTAGGTCTTAATGTAACAGGTTTGTCTGGAAATATACATACCCAGATTTTTCCGCCACGGCGCACATTTCGGGTCATTGCCCGCCGACCTGCTTCTATTTGTCTAGATGTAATCCAAGCGGGCTCAAGTGACTGAAGAGCATATTTACCGAAAGAAATACGGCTTCCTCGAGAAGATATCCCTTTCATTCTTCCTCTATGTTGTTTACGAAATCTGGTTCTTTTGGGGTTATAGTAGATGGTTTTTTCTCAATACCATCTCTACTACAGAAACGGACATGAGAGTTTCTCCTCATCCGGCTCCTCGCGAACGAAACGATTTCAATTTTCGAATTTTCGAAAATATACTGAATCCTGGATTTTTTAAGATTTCAATTAATCTATTCAAAATTCGAAATTTTGATATCTTGTTTGGATTTAGAAACATTTGAAACAATTTGATTTATGAAGAATGTGTTTTTGTTATTTCTTTTTGCTTTGATTTTTTATTAAAAAGAATTCAAAAGAAAAGAATCGAATGAGATTGAATAGCAGTAATCTACTAAAAAACTTCGCGGGCGAATATTGAGTTTTTTCAATCTATTTCAGTTGTAGTATTCGTTCATGCCTTTGGGGAATAAATGAATTGGTTCCTGGTTCGTTTCGCCATCCCACCCAATGAATTATTAAGATTCGTTTTTCAATGGAATTCCCCGTATTCGTGGGTTCTTTCGTTCCCATTGCTTCGGAATTCATGTTTAGGTTTGAATTCTACAACGGAGCCCCCGCCGAAGATTTTTTCTTGAGTCAATCTTCTCAGTCTTTATTGGCTCGAGGCTCTTGATTATTTTTTATTTTTATATGAACGAACTGATTCGCCCATAATTCTATCAATTCGTATTGATGCTTTATTACATTGCCTTATTTAATTTGTGTTTTTCTGAGAAGACTCATAAACCTTACATACATATTGGAATCAGATATCATTCCAATTTTTTTATAGCTTTCTATCAACCTTCCTTTTATCTGTATACTTTATTTTCTATCCCAATTCGATTGGTTTTCTTTACTATGCAAAAGAAATCTTGCAGTTGCTACAAGGATATGATCAATATATCCTATTTTGACGGCTTTTTGGTATCCAGATAATGCAAAGCGATGAGTTGGTTATTAGTTCTATAGTAATGAGTTCATAGTCAAGGTTGGTTCCTTTTTGTAATCCTATCT